TATTACTTTCTCTCGAACCATGGTAATCTTATTATTTGATCAAATCATTAAATTATTTATTTCTCTTGAAATCATTTCAATGTTTTGTTTATTTTTACACACGCCTTTTTTTAGGGGGCCTACAGCCATTATGGGGCATAGGGGTTACATCCCGTATGAAACTTAATATTACACCACTTCTACGAATAGCCCTTAATGCTGCATCTCGTCCGAGACCGGGGCCTTTTATCATGACTTCGGCTCGTTGCATACCTTGATCCACTACCGTCCGAATAGCATTTCCTGCTGCGGTTTGTGCCGCAAAGGGTGTCCCTCTTCTTGTACCCTTGAATCCACAAGTACCGGCGGAGGACCAAGAAATTACCCGGCCTCGTACATCTGTAACAGTCACAATGGTATTGTTGAAACTTGCTTGAACATGAATAACCCCCTTTGGTATTCTACGCGCACTCTTACGTAAACCAATACGCCCATTCCTACGTGAACCGATTCTGGGTGCGGGTTTTGCCATATTTTATCGTCTCATAAATATAAGTCAGAGGTATATGGATATATCCATTTCATGCCAAAACGGATCTTTTCCGCTTTTTTTTATTTGTATATTGGGTCCTTTAGGGAGTCTCTTTTATTTTATAAAGATTATCCTTGTCTTTGTTTATGTCTCGGGTTGGAACAAATTACTATAATTCGTCCCTGTCTACGGATCAGTCTACATTTTTCACAAATTTTACGAATGGAGGCCCTTATTTTCATATTTGTCATTCCTTAACTGAATTTCAAATTTACTTATTTGAAGAAAATTAGTTTCTGGAAATTTGAAACTTTCGAATTGTATCCCTCCGAAAGGAATATTGAAGTTGAAAAAAAAAAACCACCTAATCGTTTGAATCCTTGTTTCGGAGTCTAGAAACTATATGCCCTTTGGTTGAATCATAATGACTTCTTTCAATTTTTACTCTATCTTCCGTTGGTATACGTATAAAACTACGTTGAATCCTTCCTGAACCATAACCTAGAATCCGATCTTCATTATCTAAATGAATCCGAAGCATACCATTCGGAAGTGGTTCAGGAATTAAACTTTCATGAATCCAGTTTTGTTTTTTCATTCGCGGTAAAACCTCCTTGAAGTATTAACTAATTAATGTAAGAGGAGAGTGAGAATAGAAACCCGTTCTTTATCTTTTTTTTTCACAAATAGTAAAGTTCCATATCTTAATCTGGATATAAGAAAGCTTACCATATATAACACAAAATTTCTCCGCCGATTCCTTCTAGTCGGGCCTCTCGGTCCGTCATTATACCCCGAGAGGTAGAAAGAATTACAATCCCCATCCCACCTAAAATTCTAGGAATTCGTTGATAACTAGAATAGATTCGTAGACCGGGTCGACTGATCCGTTTTAAATTTAAAACAGTTTTACATGGACCTTTCCTATTCCTTCTATGCCGTAGGGTTAAAACCAAAAAATATTTGTTGTTTTCCTGATGTTTCCTCACATTTTCAATAAAACCTTCTCTTAACAGTATTTTAACAAGGTTTTCGGTGATGTTAGTAGATGGTATTCGAACTGTTCCTTTTCTATTCATGTCAGCATTGCGTATGGAAGTTATTATATCAGCAATAGTGTCTTTACCCATGATAAATTAAAATTATTGTTACCCCCGAACTTTGATATAATCAACATGCTTTTTTCTTTCTATTTTATGAATTGTTAAAGATATATGCGTGAGACAAATTTACTAATTAATCTAGTTTACTCTATTCATATTTTATTCTAATGCTATAATAGCATTAGAGTCTCCGTTTTATTAGACTTATAATACTTCAGGTGCTAATGAAACTATTTTAGTGAAATTTAACTGTCTCAATTCCCGTGCGATCGCACCAAAAATTCTAGTTCCTTTGGGATTTCCTTCTTGATCAATAACAACCGCAGCATTGTCATCATATCGTAGTATCATACCGTTGTCACGTTTGAGTTCTTTACAAGTACGTACAATTACAGCTCTGATGACTTCGGATTTTTCTAGAGGTGTATTTGGTATTGCTTCCTTGATTACAGCAACAATAACGTCACCAATATGAGCATATCGTCGATTACTAGCTCCTATGATTCGAATACACATTAATTGTCGGGCCCCGCTGTTATCCGCTACATTTAAGTGGGTTTGAGGTTGAATCATATCATTTTTTTTTATTTGCTCTTTCACTGCGAAGGGACTAAGTAAAAAAAGAAATATTGTTTGTCCAAAACAAAAAAAAAAGAAACCTATAATTTTGTTTTTTTTTTTCATTCAAAAGATTTCTTTTCTTTGGTTATACATTCTTATCCCGAAATAATGAATTGCGTTCGTATAGGCATTTTGGATGCCGCTATTGAAATAGCCTTTCTGGCTACATTTTCTGCTACTCCACCCATTTCATAAAGTATTCTACCCGGTTTAACGATAGCTACCCAATATTCGGGAGATCCTTTACCGGAACCCATACGCGTTTCCGCGGGTCTTACTGTAACAGGTTTGTCTGGAAATATACGTACCCATATTTTTCCGCCGCGGCGTACGTTTCGTGTCATTGCTCGCCGCCCTGCTTCTATTTGTCTAGACGTGATCCACGCAGGTTCAAGTGCCTGAAGAGCATATCTACCAAAGCAAATACGATTACCTCGATAAGATATTCCTTTCATTCTTCCTCTATGTTGTTTACGGAATCTGGCTCTTTTGGGGTTATAGTTGATGGTTCTTTTTCAATTTCAATTCCATCTCTACTACAGAACCGGACATGAGAGTTTCTTCTCATCCAGCTCCTCGCGAATGAAAAATAACAATTATAACATGGTATACATGTATTTAATGAATAATATACTGAATCGTGGGAGTCTTTGAGATTTTATCTAATATCTAATCTATTAGAAATTTGTATATCTTGTTTTGATAGTTTATATAAAATAAAAAAAACTAAACATGTATTCAATTTCTATTTATTTATAGTTATAGATAATTATTTTATAGATTAGTTAGAGATAATAGATAATAATAATAGAATTTCGTTTTATTATAACGAGTATTTATTTTGTTTTGTCTTTTTTATTATCATATTATATTGGATCTATCAAAATTTAGAAATCCAATAAAATAAAAACTTTCGCGGGCGAATATTTACTCTTTCCATATCTATTTCAGTTGTAGGGTTATCCTATGACATGGCCTCTCAGAATAAAAGTGGATTGGTCCCGGGTTCGTTTCGCCATCCTACCCAATGAATTATTAGGATTCGTTTTCAATAGAATCTTCTGCATCCACGGGTTCCGTCGTTCCCATCGCTTCGCGATTAATGGTTAGGTCTGAATTCTACAGCGGAGCTCCTAATGAAAATGAAATGTGTTATTGAGTCAATTTTCTCAGTCTTTGTGGACCCAGGGCTCTTGACTTTTTTTGTTCTATGAACAAATTCATCGAATTATAGATCAATCAAATTAGTATTGATGCTTTATTACGCTATCCTTTATAAGATCGCTCAGAGACCTTACATATTGGAATCATATAGCATTAGTATTCTTTTTCTCTCTTTCTCTCACCCTTCCATTTATCTGCATTCTTTTTGTTATTGCTTCACAACTTAAAATCAGATTGGTTTTTCTTTTTTTTGCTTGTTTATGCAAACAAAAATTCAGTTGCTACAATGATATGATCAATATATCATATCGTGACTAGTTCTTTAGATCCAGATAATATGAAGCGGTGAGTTGGTTATTAGTTCGATAGTTATTAGTTCATACTATGGGCCAGTCCGTTTTTTTGACTACTAACCCTACAAAAACCAACGAGTCACACACTAAGCATAGCAATTATATCAATATAAAAAAATGAATTGAATTTTTATTCAACCTTATAGAATTGCCCATTTTTTTTTTGATTTAACAGAAAAAGAATGAAAGAGTTTGTCATTTTTTGCTTTTTTATTTCCGATAGAACGTAAAGACAAGTCAAATAAAGGCTTAGGCTTCCTCGTCTACAAATATCCAAATTTTGATGCCTAATACCCCATAGATAGTTCCAACTGCATAGGAACAATAATCAATTTTAGCTCGAATGGTTTGTAGAGGAACTCTACCCTCTCTGATCCATTCGACACGCGCAATCTCTTTTCCGTCGATACGTCCCGCAATTTGTACTTGAATTCCTTTTGTACCTGCTTGTTCAGTTAATTCAATAGCCTTTTTCATTGCTTTTCGAAATGAAACCCTATTCTTTAATTGTCCGGCTATAAATTCGGCGAGAATATTAGGGTGTCCATAAGGGTTTGTAATTCTTGTAAGAGCAATGTTGAGTTTTCGGTTTACACAATTAATTTCTTTTTGTACATCTATCTGCAATTCTTCGATTCTTCGAGGCCCACCTTTCCCTTCTAGTAATAATTTTGGGAATCCCATATAGATTATGACCTGAATCAAATCGATTCTTTTTTGAATCTTTATGCATGCAATTCCCTCAACACCAGAGGATATTTGAATATTTTTTTGTACATAATTCTTGATCCAATCTCGGATTTTTTGATCTTCTTGTAGCCCTTCGGAATAATTTTGTGGTTGTGCAAACCAAAGAGAATGATGACCTTGGGTTGCACCAAGTCTGAAACCAAGTGGATTTATTTTTTGTCCCATAATCCCCCAATACTATATATATCATGACACGTCATATCCGTGTACTTACTTATTTTTATTTCTCCATACGTTGCCTTTGAAGTTGAAGTATAATATGGCGTATTTGGCTCCTTTATACTTCCTTTTTTATACTTCCTTTACAGATATATCTTTTAATCCAATAGTTATATGAAAAACGGGTCTTTTTATCGGATAACTACGCCCTCGAGCTCGAGGTTTAATTTTTTCACAGTAGTACCCCTTCACGACTTCCGCTTTGCTAATGATTAAACTTGCTTCGTTTAAACCGACATTGTGAATAGCATTTGTTGCTGCAGAATAAACCAATTTAAA